TTCTTAACTGTATCGACTCAATAGCTCGCTAATTGATCTTTACGGTGCTTTCTCTATCAATTTGATCCTTTATCCATAGAATATAGTATATAGGCTGCACTCATTTTTTTTTCTTCCTATTTTGGTTCTCGTGAAGTCTCTTTCCTTGCTACAGCTGATAAAAATCGTTGCTTTGGACGATGCATTATGTAGAAAGCCCATTTTTTTCTAGTATTTACTAGCCAATTTGATCTTTGCTTTTTTTCCTTATTTCTATAGTGGAGATAGTCGCACGTAATGACAGATCACGGCCATATTATTAAAAGCTTGTGGTAAGAATGGATTTCGTTCTAGTGCCCGGAAATAATATTCCAAAGCCTTTGTATGCTCTCCATTGCTTGTGTGTATAAGGCCTATGTTATAGAGTATATAACTTCGATCATAGGGATCAATTTCTGGTCGCGTAGCTTCATAATAATTCTGTAAAGCTTCCGCATAATTTCCTTCGGATTGAGCCAACATCCGTTACGGTCGTTCATTCTATTCAGAAAATCTCCGTTCCAGAACCGTACATGAGATTTTCATCTCATACGGCTCCTCCCTTCTGCGCATAGTACTAAGGGGAATAATCCATAGAATAAAAATGGAACTATTCTCATCTCATTATGAACTGAAAGGAACTAGTATTTTTACAAGAAATCTCTAGCCAGCCTTCCCGCAAGAGGTTTTTTCTTAACACCAATCATATTAGTGTTAGATATAAATGGTAACTCCAACAATTTCTTTGTTCTCAACGCCTTCTATTTCCAGGAATTAGTCACTTCAACGATCTTTGATGGTTATACGGGTATCCAAAGTACAAACGAGATGGATGTTTGTTGTCCCAACCATTCTTGTTAGTCCCGATACCGATAAGGAAAAGGGGAATTTATAACAAAGTTTTTGTGTTGTTGATTCCTAGGTGTAGTGCTTTTTCCCTTATGCCGCCTATTGGTACTAATGTAGTGTAGGATTGACCCGCAATACAGAACCCATAGGTGTAACCTTTCGCTCAATACTCAAATCAACAATTGAAACATCTGAGGCTGCATCAATCGAGGATACACGATAGAAGGAATTGTTCTATCTCCAAACTTCACCTTCACCGAGCGTAGGTTTATTTCAAGAATTTCGTTCTTTCTATACCGAACCGCGTCTCTTTCTCGTAAGACTGAGGTGGGGGCTAAAAAAAAAACAAGAAAAAAGAATCAAATCGCACCATCTCTGTAATAGGTAAATGCCTTTTTTTCTCCTGAAGTTGTCGGAATTATTCGTAATAAGATATTGGCTACAATTGAAGAGGTCTTATCAATAAAATTTCCATTTATACGAGATCTAGGCATAATTAGCAATCCATTCTAGAATTCTTTTCATTACCCCTCGGGGAAAATTATCCCACAAACAAAGCAAAGGAATTATACAGTACGAAATAACATAAAAACAGACTAATTTTATTCTAATAAATAGATATGGGCTTTCCGCTTAAATTGTCCCCTTTTGTTTGGGAAAGATATGAGATATTGGAATCAGATTGATTTCATTCCCATTTTTGTAGTATACCAATGGGCGGAACTATTACTATTTCATCTAAGTTAAATAACCAAGGACTTTATTTTACTACGGATTCTGATAACTCGAGAAGTTTTGATTTGGTTATGATCCAAAGAGAAAAAAGAATGGAATAATCATTCCATGAAAAAATAGAGTAGAGTAACCATACCTTCTGTTTGCATAACGTGTATACACCACGCCATACAATCGAAATATCAAAATCCATGGGACGATTCATAAATTTGGAATAGATCCGTGGGGTAGCTGATGAATGAGAGAAGTTTTTGTTGAGAAATATTAAATGGGAAAGGAATTCTTCCTATGGAACTAGCGATCGGTCGTACCTGTACTGCAGTAATATGAATAACTCGCTATTCACTCAGTTTCTGGCCAATAATAAGATTATGTAGGAGAGATGGCCGAGTGGTTCAAGGCGTAGCATTGGAACTGCTATGTAGGCTTTTGTTTACCGAGGGTTCGAATCCCTCTCTTTCCGTTTCTGTTAATTCACCAACGTTATCGACCACAATGTATCAAATCAAATAACAATTGAAACCATTATTCCAGCAATAAGACCTTTATTTGATAGAAATTCTCTATTCCTAATTACTGTGGTTATAAAATAGGAAAGAGCAAAAAAGAAAAAAAAATCCTACTGTTGATCCATTTGTGATAGGTGAAAAAATGCGGATGGATTAAGGCCCTTAGATCTATTTAGTTCGGCGAAAAGGGGACAAAATTCTATGAACCCTTCTTTCTTAATTTTGTTAGGTTCAAGTCTGACGAGAATAATATTCTACGACTAACAACTCATTTATTTTCAAACCGATCCATTTACTATCTATTATTTGATTTACTAATCCTTTATATTGGAATGAGTCAATAGTCAAATGTTTTGGCAATTCCTCATGGGCGGATGAAGCAATATAAT